GTTAATGTAGCTTAAGTAAAAGTATGACACTGAAAATGCCAAGATAGATCTTAATACATCTCATGAACACAAAGATTTGGTCCTAATCTTACTAATAATTATGATTATATTTACACATGCAAGTATCTGCACCCCGGTGAAAATGCCCTAAATTTACTAATAATAAACTAAGGAGCTGATATCAGGCACACGCCCATCACATCTTGCTAAGCCACACCCACAAGGGGGTCCAGCAGTGATAAACATTGAAAAATAGGCGACAGCCTGAACCAGTAATAATCAAAAGAGTTGGTTAATCTCGTGCCAGCCACCGCGGTTATACGAGAAACCCAAATTAATTAACAACGGCTCAAAGAGCGGTTAAATGAATACTTTACTCAATAGTTTAAAAAATTAACTAAGCCGTTATACGCAGTAGTTAAATCTAAAATCAATAACGAAAGTAATACTAATAAATTAAAAATATTTGAAGCCGCGAAAGCTATGACACAAACTGGGATTAGATACCCCACTATGCCTAGCCATAAACTTTGATCTTTCCGCCAGAGTACTACGAGCAATAGCTTAAAACTCAAAGGACTTGGCGGTGCTCTACACCCACCTAGAGGAGCCTGTTCTATAATTGATAACCCCCAATAAACCTCACCACCCATTGCAAAACAGCCTATATACCGCCGCCGTCAGCTTACCCTTTAAGGGAAAACAAGTAAGCAAAATGATAAACATAAAAACGTCAGGTCAAGGTGTAGCACATGGGGTGGGAAGAAATGGGCTACATTTTCTTTAAGAAAAAACGAAAAACCAAATGAAAAAAAGTTGGAAGGAGGATTTAGCAGTAAAAAGAAATAAGAGTGTTCTTTTTAAATCTGGCTATAGAGCGCGCACACACCGCCCGTCACCCTCTTCAACACTGAATTTAAGTAATTAACTAAATTTATAAAATAAAGAAGAGGAAAGTCGTAACATGGTAAGTTTACCGGAAGGTGAACTTGGATTCAACTTGTAGCTTAAATTAAAGCATCTTACTTACACTAAGAAAATACTTGATAAAACCAAGTCGAGTTGAGTAAAAATTATAGCCTAATTATTTATCACCTAAATACACTAAAACTAAAACATTTAAAAACTTAAGTATTGGAGAAAGAAAACAAAAATAGAGCCATAGAGAGAGTACTGCAAAGGAAATATGAAATAGAAATGAAATAAATAATAAAACAAATAAAAGAAAAGATTACACCTTCTACCTTTTGCATAATGGTCTAGCAAGTAAAACTTAGCAAAAAGAATAAAGTTAACCTCCCAGAAACTAAGTGAGCTACTTTAAAGCAACATATAAGTGTTAACCCGTCTATGTGGCAAAATAGTGGGATGACTTTAAAGTAGTGGTGAAAAGCCTAACGAGCTTAGTGATAGCTGGTTGCTCAAGAAATGAACTTAAATTCAACTTGAAATATTTTTTAAACACGAAAAGAAACAAATAATATTTTAAAGCTAATTAATAAAGGTACAGCTTTATTAATAAAGGAAACAACCTAAATAATGAATAAAGATTATATTATTAAAAGAAATTAGAATTGTTGGCCTAAAAGCAGCCACCAGTAATGAAAGCGTCACAGCTCAAATTAATAAAACCTTATTATACCATTAAAAAATCAAAATTCATTATATGTATTGAGCCAATCTATATTATAGATGTGCCTATGCTAGAACTAGTAACAAGAATTTATCTCTATGTACATGTGTACATCAGAACGAAAAACTCACTGATAATTAACGTCAATATAATACAAATCAAGAAAAATATAGATTCTTACGTTAAACCAACACAGGGGTACAAAGGAAAGATTGAAAATTTAAAAAGGAACTCGGCAATCAAAGACTTCGCCTGTTTACCAAAAACATCACCTCTTGCATATTAAGTATAAGAGGCCCTGCCTGCCCAGTGACATTAGTTTAACGGCCGCGGTATCATGACCGTGCAAAGGTAGCGTAATCACCTGTCTTTTAATTTAAGACCTGTATGAATGGCAAAACGAGAGTCTAACTGTCTCTTTAAATCAATCAGTGAAACTAATCTTCCCGTGCAGAAGCGGGAATAAAAACATAAGACGAGAAGACCCTATGGAGCTTTAAATTTTAATTAACTATAATTTTGTATCCCCCCTAAGGGGAAACCTTATACTATTATATATTAATAAAAATTTTGGGTTGGGGCGACCGCGGAATAAAGAAAAACTTCCGAGATGATATTTTTAGAAGGACACTTCACAAAATAGAAAAATCTAACATATTGACCCAATATTTGATCAACGGACCAAGTTACCCTAGGGATAACAGCGCAATCTTCTCCAAGAGTTCTTATCGACGAGAAGGTTTACGACCTCGATGTTGGATCAGGACACCCAAATGGTGCAGCAGCTATTAAAGGTTCGTTTGTTCAACGATTAAAGTCCTACGTGATCTGAGTTCAGACCGGAGTAATCCAGGTCAGTTTCTATCTATGTCTAACTTCCCCTAGTACGAAAGGGCCGGGAAAGTTGGGCCAATGAAATATTAAGCCCATAACAACTATTGAAAACAACTAAAATAGACTGTAGACAATACAGCCTAATATAAAGGCTTGCTTGAGTGGCAGAGTTTGGTAATAGCAAAAGATCTAAAATCTTTCTACCAGAGGTTCAAATCCTCTCTTAAGCTATGACTAATTTTGTAACCCAATTCATTAACCCTCTAATATACATTATTCCAGTTTTATTGGCTGTAGCATTTTTAACCCTTGTAGAACGTAAGGTTCTAGGGTATATACAACTTCGAAAGGGGCCAAATATTGTTGGCCCTATTGGCCTACTTCAACCAATTGCTGACGGGTTAAAACTATTTATTAAAGAGCCCATTCGCCCCTCTACTTCTTCACAAACTCTATTTATACTGATACCAATAATAGCCTTAACTCTATCACTAGCAATTTGAATACCTCTTCCAATACCATTTACAATATCAAATCTAAATTTAACAATTTTATTTTTACTCGCTTTATCCAGCTTAACTGTGTATTCTATTTTAGGATCAGGGTGAGCCTCAAATTCTAAATATGCACTAATCGGAGCACTACGGGCAGTAGCACAAACAATCTCATATGAAGTCACATTAGGTTTAATTATTCTATGTTTAGTTTTAATAACAGGTAACTTTAACCTAACTAATTTCAACTCAGCACAAGAATTTATATGATTCATCATCCCGGCCTGACCTATAGCAGCAATATGGTTTATCTCTACACTTGCCGAAACTAACCGAGCCCCATTTGACTTAACAGAGGGAGAATCAGAGTTAGTGTCAGGCTTTAACGTAGAATACGCAGGGGGCCCTTTTGCCTTATTCTTCTTAGCGGAATATTCAAATATCCTTCTAATAAATACACTTTCAACAATCTTATTCCTAGGAACAACTAATAATTTATCTCAACCAGAATTATCAACAATACTACTTATCTTAAAAGCGACAATCTTATCAATCTTATTCTTATGAATTCGAGCATCATACCCACGATTCCGCTATGATCAATTAATACATTTAATTTGAAAAAATTTCTTACCATTAACGCTAGCTATTACCCTTCTTCACATCTCATTACCAATTTTTATATATGGTAACCCGCCAATATAGTAGGATATGTGCCCGAAAGATAGGGATTACTTTGATAGAGTAAAAAATAGAGGTTCGAACCCTCTTATATCCTTAAAAAAATAGGATTTGAACCTATACCCAGAGGATCAAAACCCCTTGTGCACCCTTTACACCATTTTTTATAAGTAAAATAAGCTAAATAAGCTTTTGGGCCCATACCCCAAATATGTTGGTTAAACCCCTTCTTTTACTAATGAGCCCATATGCATTATCTATCATTATATCAAGCTTGGCAACAGGAACTATATTAACACTAGCTAGTAATCACTGATTTATAGCATGAATAGGATTAGAATTAAATACATTAGCTATTATCCCCCTAATAACAAAAACTCACCACCCACGAGCAACAGAAGCGGCTACAAAATATTTTTTAATACAAGCATTTGCTTCAGCAATAATCCTATTTTCATCAACAATAAATGCATGATTTATAGGAGAATGAGAAATTGCCTACATATATCACCCAATTTCAACCGCTATATTAACAATCGGGTTGGCAATAAAACTCGGAATTGCACCATTCCACATATGACTTCCTGATGTCCTACAGGGCTTAAATCTACTCACATGCTTAATCTTATCAACCTGACAAAAAATTGCACCAATAATTCTTATAATTCAAATTTATTCTCAATTAAACGCAAACTTATTAATTGTAATAGCTATCTTATCTACCACAATTGGTGGGTGGGGGGGATTAAACCAAACCCAACTCCGAAAAATTATAGCTTATTCATCAATTGCACATCTTGGTTGAATAACATTAGTCTTATGTTTCATGCCTTCCTTAACTTTACTAAATCTAACTATGTGTATAATAATAACTACCGTAATATTTATAATATTTATGAATACAATATCAACTACTATTAATAAAATAGCTATATCATGGTTAAAAAACCCAGTAATGGCTGCATCAATAATAATTGTGTTAATATCATTAGGCGGTCTTCCACCAACAACCGGATTCATACCCAAATGATTAATTATTCAAGAAATAACCAAACAGAATTTAACTGCAATTACAACAATTATTGCACTCTCATCATTATTAAGCTTATTTTTTTATCTTCGAATATCATACTCAATTTCTTTAACAACTTCTCCTAACATCTCAAACACTTTCTCAATTTGACGACAAAATAATAAAAATCAAACATTTATATCAATAATAATCATTCTATCTACACTAATACTTCCAATTACCCCAACATTAATTAATATTTTAAACTAAGGATTTAAGATAATCAGACTAAAGACCTTCAAAGCCTTAAGTAGAAGTTTAAACCTTCTAATCCTTGTATAAGACCTGCAGGATTTTATCCCACATTAAATGAATGCAAATCAAACACTTTAATTAAGCTAAGGCCTTTCTAGACTAGAAGGCTTTTATCCTACAAACTTTTAGTTAACAGCTAAACGCTAAAATCAACAAGCTTTAATCTACTTTGCCTAGCTTCTCCCGCTGGTTGGGGAGGGAAGCGGGAGAAGCCCCGACGAGAATTAAGTCGTTCTTTAAAATTTGCAATTTTATATGCTATACATTACGAGGCTTTGATAAAAAAAGGATTTAAACCTTTATGACAGAGGCTACAACTCTACACCTATTCGGCCATTTTACCTGTGATAATTACTCGATGACTATTTTCTACAAATCATAAAGATATTGGCACCCTTTATTTAGTATTTGGTGCTGGAGGCCAAATTCTTGGCACTGCCATTAGCCTATTAATCCGAGCAGAACTAAGCCAACCAGGGGCCCTATTAGGGGATGATCAAATCTATAATGTTATTGTAACAGCTCACGCATTTGTAATAATTTTTTTTATAGTTATACCTGTAATAATTGGGGGTTTTGGAAACTGATTAGTGCCATTAATAATTGGCGCACCAGATATAGCCTTCCCTCGAATGAATAATATAAGTTTTTGACTTCTTCCACCCTCTTTCCTCCTTCTATTAGCCTCCTCTGGAGTCGAAGCAGGGGCTGGAACGGGGTGAACTGTGTACCCCCCACTTGCGGGTAACCTAGCTCATGCCGGGGCCTCAGTCGATTTAACAATTTTTTCACTTCATCTAGCAGGTGTATCATCTATTTTAGGTGCAATTAATTTTATTACAACTTCAATTAACATAAAACCCGCATCAATATCACAATACCAAACCCCTTTATTTGTTTGATCAGTATTAATTACAGCAGTCCTTCTATTACTTTCTCTTCCGGTTTTAGCAGCGGGTATTACAATACTGCTGACGGATCGAAACTTAAACACAACATTCTTTGACCCTGCTGGAGGGGGTGACCCTGTACTTTACCAACACCTATTTTGATTTTTCGGACACCCAGAGGTATATATCTTAATTTTACCGGGGTTTGGAATAATTTCACATATTGTAACTTATTATTCTGCAAAAAAAGAACCATTCGGCTATATAGGAATAGTGTGAGCTATAATATCTATTGGTCTTTTAGGATTTATTGTATGAGCACATCATATATTTACAGTAGATTTAAATGTTGACACACGGGCATATTTTACATCCGCTACAATAATTATTGCCATTCCAACTGGGGTAAAAGTATTTAGCTGATTAGCAACTATACACGGAGGGGCAATTAAATGAGATGCAGCAATACTATGGGCCCTAGGCTTTATTTTTTTATTTACAGTAGGTGGTCTTACAGGAATCGTACTAGCTAATTCATCTTTAGATATTGTCCTACATGACACATATTATGTAGTAGCCCACTTTCACTATGTTCTATCAATAGGTGCCGTATTTGCTATTATAGGGGGATTTGTACACTGATTTCCACTATTCTCAGGATACACACTTCACTCAACTTGATCAAAAATTCACTTTGGGGTTATATTTATTGGTGTAAACTTAACTTTCTTCCCACAACATTTTTTAGGTTTAGCCGGGATACCGCGACGATATTCAGATTATCCTGATGCATATACGCTATGAAACACTGTTTCATCTATTGGCTCACTTATTTCTCTTGTTGCAGTAATTATAATAATATTTATTATTTGAGAAGCTTTTGCATCTAAACGAGAAGTATTATCAACAGAATTAACATCCACTAATATTGAATGACTACATAATTGCCCTCCCCCTTACCACACATTCGAAGAACCATCTTTTGTACAATCACGAATTTAACAAGAAAGGAGGGAATTGAACCCCCTTAAATTAATTTCAAGTTAACCACAAACCAATCTGTCACTTTCTTGAGATATTAGTAAAACCATTACAACTCCTTGTCAGGGGGTTATTACTAGTTAAAACCTTGTATATCTTTAATGGCACACCCATCACAATTAGGTTTTCAAGACGCAGCCTCACCAATCATGGAAGAACTACTTCATTTTCACGATCATGCCTTAATGGCCGTGTTTTTGATTAGCACCTTAGTCCTTTACATTATTACAGTAATAATAACTACAAAATTAACTAACACTAATGCTATAGATGCACAAGAAATTGAAATAGTATGAACTATTATACCAGCCATTATTTTAATTGTAATTGCCCTACCTTCACTACGAATCTTATATTTAATAGATGAAATTAATGACCCGCACTTAACTGTTAAAGCAATTGGACATCAATGATACTGAAGTTACGAATATACGAATTATGATGATTTAGTATTTGACTCATACATGCTTCCAACACAAAACTTAAATCCTGGTGAATTTCGACTACTGGAAGTGGATAATCGAATAGTTGTACCTATAGAATCCCCAATTCGAATATTAATTTCAGCGGAAGATGTTCTTCACTCATGAGCTATACCATCAATAGGAATTAAAACAGATGCCATCCCAGGGCGACTAAATCAAACAACCTTTATTGCCTCTCGACCCGGGGTTTTTTATGGTCAATGCTCAGAAATTTGCGGAGCAAACCACAGCTTTATACCAATTGTAGTTGAAACCACACCATTAGGACACTTCCAAAACTGATCCTCTTCAATACAAGAATACATTAAGAAGCTTTCACGGATAAAGCAATAGCCTTTTAAGCTATTATTCGGTGACTTCCAACCACCCTTAATGATATGCCACAACTAAACCCTGGCCCCTGATTTGCAATCTTAATCATATCTTGATTTATTTATTTATTTATTCTAATATCCAAAACTAATAACTTTAAATTTAATAATGACCCCAACATACAAAATGTAAAAAAAATCAAACCACAATCTTGAAATTGACCATGAACTTAAGCTTTTTTGACCAATTCATAAGTCCGACTATGTTAGGTATACCATTAATCCTATTAGCAATAACTATCCCATGATTATTATATGTTTCACCAACAGATCGATGATTAAACAATCGCCTTACCACACTGCAAGCGTGATTCTTATCTTCCTTTACAAAACAATTAATACTTCCTCTCAGCATTAAAGGGTATAAATGAGCTCTACCATTGACTTCCCTAATAATCTTTTTAATTACAATAAATTTATTAGGGTTATTACCTTATACTTTTACCCCAACAACTCAACTTTCATTAAATTTAGGATTAGCTGTTCCATTCTGATTAGCTACAGTACTAATTGGATTACGAAATCAACCAACTGCAGCACTAGGACATTTACTTCCTGAAGGCACCCCAACACTACTAATTCCAATTTTAATTATTATTGAAACAATTAGCTTATTTATCCGCCCATTGGCTTTAGGGGTTCGTCTTACTGCTAACCTTACAGCCGGTCACCTTCTTATTCAACTTATCTCTACAGCAGTATTTGTTTTAATACCTATAATACCAACAACAGCTATTATTACTGCTGTTGTATTATTTCTTTTAACTCTTTTAGAAATTGCCGTAGCAATAATTCAAGCTTATGTATTTGTCCTTCTTTTAAGTCTTTATCTTCAAGAAAACACATAATGGCACACCAAGCTCACGCTTATCACATAGTTGACCCAAGCCCATGACCACTTACAGGGGCAATCGCTGCACTATTATTAACATCAGGTTTAGCAATATGATTTCATTTTGGATCAATAGTATTAATATTATTAGGATTGATAATTACACTTCTAACAATAGTTCAATGATGACGAGATATTATCCGAGAAGGAACATTTCAAGGTCATCATACATTACCAGTTCAAAAAGGATTACGATATGGTATAATCTTATTTATCACATCTGAAGTATTCTTTTTTTTAGGGTTCTTTTGAGCTTTTTATAATTCCAGCTTAGCACCAACACCGGAATTAGGCGAATGTTGACCCCCAACAGGAATTACCCCATTAGACCCATTTGAAGTCCCACTATTAAATACAGCAGTATTACTAGCCTCCGGGGTTACAGTAACTTGAGCACATCATAGCATTATACAAAATGACCGAAAAGAGGCTATTCAATCATTAGCATTAACAGTTTTACTAGGTTTATACTTTACCCTTCTCCAAGCAATAGAGTATTATGAAGCCCCATTCACTATTGCTGATGGGGTATATGGATCGACATTTTTTGTAGCAACCGGCTTCCATGGTCTTCACGTTATTATCGGATCATTATTCCTATCTGTTTGCCTGTTTCGTCAAATCAGTTATCACTTTACATCTAATCACCACTTTGGGTTTGAAGCAGCTGCCTGATATTGACATTTTGTTGATGTTGTTTGATTATTCCTTTACGTCTCAATCTACTGATGAGGATCATATCTTTTTAGTATAATTAATACTTATGACTTCCAATCATTTAATCTTAGTTTAAACCTAAGGAAAGATAATGAACTTATTAATATTAATATTTATATTTTCCTCTATGTTATCTTTAATTCTTATTATAGTTGGGTTTTGAATTCCAATATCTAACCCAGACACAGAAAAACTTTCACCATACGAATGCGGATTTGACCCATTAGGTTCAGCCCGCCTACCATTTTCCATTCGATTTTTTCTAGTAGCTATTCTATTTTTACTATTTGATTTAGAAATTGCCCTTCTTCTTCCAACCCCGTGAGCATTACAACTAAACCCAACAAACACTCTAACATGAGCAACTTTAATTCTAGCTTTATTGACTGTAGGTTTAATTTATGAATGAATCCAAGGAGGCTTAGACTGAGCTGAATAGACACTTAATCTAATTAAGAATATTAATTTCGACTTAATAAATTTTGGTTTAACCCCAAAAGCGTCTAATGTCACCAACTATTTTTACACTTATGGCTGCTTTTATTATAAGCTCAATTGGACTAATACTTCACCGAACCCATTTTTTATCTACACTTATCTGCTTAGAGGGAATAATACTTTCACTTTTTATTATTATTTCTATCTGATCTAATCAACTTATATCAACATCTATTTTTCCACTTCCAATATTTTTATTAACATTCTCAGCATGTGAAGCCAGTGCAGGGTTAGCATTAATAGTAGCAGCAACTCGAACACACGGAACAGACCACTTAAAAAACTTAAATCTTTTACAATGCTAAAAATCATTATACCAACAATAATATTAATTTTAACAGTATGATGTACAAACCAAAAATGACTTTGGACACATACAATCTCTAATTCAATAATCATTGCCTTTATTAGCCTAATAATATTTAACTTGCCATTAGAAATTACACTTCAAACTAACAAATTTCTCGGCCTAGATTTTATTTCATCCCCGCTATTAATCTTAACATGCTGACTACTACCATTAATAATTTTAGCAAGCCAAAAACACTTAAAAGAAAATCCCCCAACCCGACAACGAATGTATATTTCTATATTTATTATATTACAAACCTCTCTTATCTTAGCATTTACTTCAACAGAATTAATTCTATTTTATATTGCTTTTGAAACCACACTTATTCCAACATTAATTATTATTACGCGGTGGGGTAATCAATCAGAACGATTAAACGCCGGAACATATTTTCTTTTTTATACATTAGCCGGTTCATTACCTCTTCTTATTGCTCTATTAGCATTACAAAATAATTTAGGGTCTCTGTCTCTATATCTATTAGAAACTATAAAACCACCATATTTATTTATATATACAAATAAATTCTTATGATTTTCATGCCTACTTGCCTTTATAGTAAAAATACCCCTCTATGGGGTTCATTTATGACTCCCTAAAGCTCACGTAGAGGCACCAATTGCCGGGTCAATAATCCTGGCAGCAGTTCTTCTTAAACTAGGTGGATATGGGATTATTCGTATTACTATACTGCTGACACCGCAAAAGGAATTATACTACCCATTTATAATTCTAGCACTATGGGGTGTAATTATAACCAGTTTAATTTGCATACGACAAACAGATCTAAAATCACTAATCGCCTACTCATCTGTTAGTCATATAGGACTTGTCATTTCAGCCGCAATTATTCAAACCCCATGAAGCCTTACAGGAGCAGTAATTTTAATAATCTCGCACGGATTAATTTCATCAGCCCTATTTTGTTTAGCTAATATAAATTATGACCGTTCACATAGCCGAACGCTTCTTCTGGTTCGAGGAATACAAGCAATTCTTCCAGTAATAGGAATGTGATGATTAATAGTTAATTTATCAAATATAGCACTTCCACCATCTATTAATCTATGGGGTGAATTAACTATTATAATTTCACTTTTTAACTGATCAAAATGAACAATTTTATTTACAGGTTTAGGAACTTTAATTACTGCAACCTATACCCTATACATATATCAAATAACTCAATGCGGACCCACACCAGCCCATCTTAATAAAATAACCCCTAATTACATCCGAGAACATTGCCTCATATCACTCCATATGCTTCAAATACTATTAATAATTTTCAAACCTGAGCTTGTCTCTGGGAACTTTACCTGTTTATTTAATTTAAATAAAATATTAGATTGTGATTCTAATCATGAAAGTTAAAATCTTTCAATAAACCGAGAAGAGTTAAAGAAACAAGAGAAACTGCTATTATCTTAATCTGTAGTTAAAATCTACAGTCTACTCAACTTTTAAAGGATAATAGTTATCCATTGGTTTTAGGTATCAAAAATTCTTGGTGCAACCCCAAGTAAAAGTAATGGACCTAAATGTATTATTTAACTCCTCTTTCATTTTAACTTTAACACTATTAATTATTCCGCTTTTCCTAAAAAAAGAAAACTGACCAAACTTTGTCAAATCTTCTGTTAAATATGCTTTTATATCTAGTTTGCTTCCAATAATAATTTTCCTAAATGTTGGACTAGAATCAACAACAACTAACTTTAACTGAATATTTATTTACAATTTTAGCATCACATCAAGCATTAAACTAGACCAATACTCCCTTGTATTTCTTCCAATTGCTTTATTTGTAACTTGATCAATTTTAGAGTTTTCAATTTGATATATACATCATGATCCTAATATTTCTCGATTTTTTAAATATCTACTAGTATTTTTATTCGCCATATTAGTTCTTATTACTGCAAACAATATATTTCAATTATTTATTGGTTGGGAAGGTGTCGGAATTATATCCTTTCTGTTAATTGGGTGGTGGTATGGCCGATCAGATGCTAATACAGCTGCAATTCAAGCAGTAGTATATAACCGTGTTGGCGATATTGGACTTATTATTAGTATAGCTTGATTATCAATAAACTCCAACTCATGGGAATTTCAACAGATATTTTTAACCTATGATAAAGAATCTATGCTGCCTATTCTGGGATTAATCCTGGCTGCAACTGGAAAATCTGCTCAATTTGGGTTACACCCATGACTCCCCGCTGCTATAGAAGGACCAACACCAGTATCAGCCCTACTACACTCAAGTACAATAGTTGTAGCAGGTATTTTTATCCTAATTCGATTTCAACCACTTATTGAACAAAATAAACTTGCTTTAACAACCTGTTTATGTTTAGGCGCTCTAACTACTATGTTTACAGCAATTGGCGCATTACCACAAAATGATATCAAAAAAATTATGGCATTTTCAACATCTAGCCAATTAGGTTTAATAATAGTAACAATTGGCCTAAATCAACTCCAACTAGCATTCTTCCATATTTCAACACACGCCTTTTTCAAAGCAATACTATTCTTATGCTCAGGTTCAATCATCCATAACCTAAACGATGAACAAGATATCCGAAAAATAGGCGGACTACAGAATTCTATTCCAATTACAACATCTTGTTTAACAATTGGCAGCTTAGCCCTAGTAGGGACCCCATTTTTAGCAGGATTCTTTTCTAAGGATGCAATTATTGAATCAATAAACACATCTTACTTAAACTCATGAGCTTTAACTCTTACACTAATTGCAACCTCATTTACAATAATTTATAGTTTTCGAATTATTTTTTATGTTCAAATAAAATACCCGCGATCACTTCCAATTCAACCAATTAATGAAAATAATAAATTACTAATTAATCCTATTATACGTTTAGCTTGAGGAAGTATAATTGCAGGGCTACTAATTATTAGCTCCTCCTCTCCCATAAAAGAACAACTTCTCACTATACCAATATTCTCTAAAATAGCTGCACTACTGGTAACAATCATTGGACTTCTATTAGCATTAGACTTATCTAAAATCATAAAAAAACAAAACATACACTCTTTTTCTAATAATTTAGCATTTTACCCAACAGTAATTCACCGTATCTTGCCAGATATAAACCTTTCATTAGGTCAAAATATCTCAACTCATATCACTGATATAACATGATATGAAAAAACAGGACCAAAATATATAACAGCCCAATCTCTGCCCCCTATCAAAGCCATTACAAATTCTCAATCAGGTTTAATCAAAACTTATATAACTCTTTTCTTAATCTCTATACTACTTATAATTATACTAGCATCTTACTGCACGCAAAGACCCTCGAGATAAACCACGAGTAACCTCCAGTACAACAAATAGAGTTAAAAAAAGGACTCAACCAGATGCTACTAAAAATCCTCAACCAAATGTATATATTAAACCAACCTCCCCATAATCGTACCCAACAGAATCTAAGCCTGTATCACTGAAAAATAAAAAATCTACAGAAAAACTTAAACCGAAATAATACCCTAAAGAAATTAAAGAGAAAATATAGAAACAGACATGTAATAAGACAGAGATATTTCCTCATGCCTCCGGATATGGCTCAGCTGCTAAAGAGGCAGAATATGCAGAAACAACTAACATACCCCCTAAATAGATTAAAAGTAAAATTAATGATAAAAAAGAAACACCCGCCTCTACTAACATGCAACAACCACAAATGGCAGCTAAAACTAACCCAAAAGCCGCAAAATAGGGTGAAGGATTAGATGCAACTGCAATTATACCAATTATTATACCAATTATTACTAAAAAACCAAAATACATTATTTTTATTCAGAGTTTAACTGAAACCCTTGACCTGAAAAATCAATGTTGTATTCAACTATAAAAACTAATGGCCCACATCATACGAAAGACTCACCCTTTAATAAAAATTATTAATAACTCATTTATTGATCTACCAACCCCATCAAACATCTCCTATTGATGAAACTTTGGATCTCTATTAGGATTATGCTTAATTACACAAATCTTAACAGGATTATTTTTAGCTATACATTATACAGCAGATACATCATCAGCATTCTCATCTGTAGCACATATCTGTCGAGATGTAAATTACGGATGACTTATACGAAACATTCACGCAAACGGCGCCTCATTCTTTTTTATTTGTATTTTTCTTCATATTGGCCGAGGGATATATTATGGCTCATATATATTTAAGGAAACATGAAATATTGGGGTAATTTTACTATTTCTAGTTATAGCAACAGCCTTTGTAGGATATGTCCTCCCATGAGGGCAAATATCGTTTTGGGGGGCAACAGTAATTACTAATTTACTCTCGGCCATTCCTTACATAGGAGACACCTTAGTTCAATGGATCTGAGGGGGCTTTTCAGTTGATAAAGCTACTTTAACCCGATTCTTTGCTTTTCATTTCCTATTCCCATTTTTAATTGCAGGGACAAGCATCATTCATCTTCTATTTCTTCACGAAACAGGATCCAACAACCCAACAGGAATAACCTCTAACCAAGATAAAATCTCATTTCACCCATACTTCTCGTATAAAGATGCTTTAGGTTTTATACTAATATTTATTTTACTAATATTCCTATCCCTTTTCTCTCCAAACCTGCTAGGGGACCCTGAAAACTTTTCACCAGCAAATCCACTAATCACCCCACCCCACATTCAACCAGAGTGATACTTCTTATTTGCTTACGCAATCCTCCGCTCTATTCCCAACAAACTAGGAGGTGTAATTGCCTTACTTATATCAATTCTTATTCTAATACTAATCCCAATACTTCATACATCTAAACAACGAAGCATAATATTTCGCCCACTAACACAAATTATATTCTGAATCATAGTAGCTAATACCATAATCTTAACATGAATTGGCGGACAACCAGTTGAACCGCCATTCATTGAAATCGGACAAATTTCTTCTGTCCTTTATTTTTCACTTTTCATTATTATTATCCCAACAATCGGAATATTAGAAAATAAAATAATGAAATGATACCATGATAGTTTAATAAAAACATCGACCTTGTAAGTCGAAAACCGAAGACTAAGAATCTTCTCAAGGTATTATAAAACCTACCAGGCTATGCCTACATTTCCAGGCATAACCACTCCTAACCAAGCACTACCTAAAATCAGCAGTTTGCCACTCCCCCCCCACTACCCCATACGAAAATAATTAAAAAAGCTCCTACGCTTCTTTTTTTGACCGACCTCTACCTCTTTTCACAGAGGCTATCAACTCGAATTTTCTATTGCTTTATTTTATCAAAAAAAACATAAAAATTTTTGTGTTAAAAAATATTTTTCAAGAGGGGGGGATTTTCACCCCCACCGCCGGCACCCAAAGCCAAAATTCTTGGAATCAAACTACCTCTTGTCCTGGTTTTCCTAATGTACGAGTGACGCGGCAACATATTATGCCTATCGTACATCCAACTATCTGCCATACGACTATTATTTAGTACTCTTCGGAGTGTCAGTCATTACACCTGGGGCGAGAAACCACCAACCCGCTCCTGACGACACGATGACCAGATCTGAGGACTTTTATTGTAGAGTGCCTTACTTCCCTTGAGGCGCCACTGGTTAAAATCTATGGGCACGGCTTGAAGACTCATTCATCAATTGGATCGAACGGGTACCTGGCGGCTGCCTAATAACTAATTGGCCCATGATCCCTCAGCCTCCTCAAAACACATCTGGTAATTTTTTATTTTTCTGTGTGGTCAACCAACATTACGGTAATATGTCTGGTACTACACGATCTAAAGCTGAACATAACATGCAATTGTTTTATCTGGACCAAATAGAATGAGTAAATTATATGAATGATTAGAAGACATATTCAATAATTTCTAAGAGTTTTACTGATAACGTATTTTTATATTTTTCCCCCGGAGCTTGAATTATCAATATTTTAGATTTTGAACATGAACTAATTTTTCCATCCTTTAAGTTAACCCCCCTACCCCCTAACAAATCTAATCAACACGTTTTTTACCTTGGCCAACCCCCGAAACTGAGGTAAAATATTTGTCTACGACACTGGAATAATCAATAAAGTTTTTTTGAGTGAAATTTAAAAATTTGCGCAATATACAGTATTACACACTATA